TGCTTCATTTGGAATGTGTATTCTATATCACATGTGATAAGAGAAAGTCATTTACGCCCAAATACGTTTGTCAAAGAATCAGAAAGATAAAGGAATTTGGAACCGCTAACGAAAAGGGGGGATAGGGTAAATATTTTAGGGGTCAAATAGGCTTTTTGGGGATAGAGGGACTTGAACCCTCACGATTTTTAAAGTCGACGGATTTTCCTCTTACTATAAATTTCATTGTTGCCGATATTGACATGTAGCATGTAGAATGGGACTCTATCTTTATTCTCGTCCGATTAATTAGTTCTTTAAAAGATCTATCGGACTATGGAGCGAATGAGTTGATGAATATTTGATTTTTTCTTCAACGTAGAATCAATTCACACCAATTTTTCCATTTTTTCATATTAAAAGATTCGGGCCATCATTAACCATTTGATATAGTATTCAATAGATGCGTTTATCCTTCATCCTTTCTAAAGTTTCCATGGAAAGATTCCTCTACCAGCGCAGTCAACTCCCATTTATTAGAACAGCTTCCATTGAGTCTCTGCACCTATCCTTTTTTTGAGAAAACAGGATTTGGCTCAGGATTGCCCATTTTTATTAATTCCGGGGTTTCTCTGAATTTGAAAGTTATCACTTAGTAGGTTTCCATACCAAGGCTCAATCCAATTAAGTCCGTAGCGTCTACCGATTTCGCCATATCCCCCTTCCTTTTTTCTTTTGTTTTGGGATTAAGATTTTATTAGAATATTATTCCTTTTTCTTTCATTTATACTGGAACCTTTGAATTTATTAGATAGCGATTACTATCCCGAAAAAGTATTTTTTCTTACCTATAGGAAACCCGTATTTGATTCAATCAAATTGGATTTTATCATTTCTGTATCGGCAATTCAATATAGATTGATATATATCCTTTATATATCTTTCTATTCATGCCATTTTCCCATGCAATTGGGATACTCAAAGGGTCGATTCTTTTTTTTTTTTTTCTTAACTTCCCCTTTTACGAATGAAAGCCGGGGAATGTTTGATTAGTTATAACTAATCAACCGAATTCGGAAGAAATATAAATATAGAGAAATATATATAATATATAGGATAGAAAATTATAGAAGTGTAACAAAAAGAATTTCAAATGTCATGTGAATTCAAAATAAAAAAAATTGACTATCTAAAAATATTTAAGATTGACTATCGAATATTATTCTATTCGAATTTAGAATTGTGATAAAGAAATCAAAATTCTATATCGCTATATAAATCGTTATGTTCTATAATATGCCAGATTTATTGGTAATTATGGATTCTATTCTTTTCTATATTTCTAGAGACACTATACTTATAGTAATAGTGTCTTGAATTTCTATTCATAGAAAATTTCTATTACTATAATGCGGGCCCGCTTAGCTCAGAGGTTAGAGCATCGCATTTGTAATGCGATGGTCATCGGTTCGATTCCGATAGCCGGCTTTTTCTATTTTTTATTGAATTTTTGAAAAATTGAGAATCTTCTTTTGAAATCAAATGAAATCAAAGAATATTGAAAAGTGTCTTCCCCTCTTTCCAAAATCCATGAATTTATGAAATTATAGGTTAAGTTATAGGAGGAACTCCTGACTATGCCAGTAAAAGGATCTTAACTCCTGACTATGCCAGTAAAAGGATCTTATATATTCTTATATATATATAATAATAGAAAGTTTGACTATTTATCCAATTTATCTCATTCTTCTTTATAGTAATAGTACAAGTACACTACTTTACACTACTTCAGCAAACTTTACTTCATTTAGTTCAGTTTGAGTTTAGATTTATTCTGTAAAATCAAATTTTCAAAAAAAAAAGAATGAAATGAATTCTAAATAAGAATTAAGGAGTCTTTATGTCACGTTACCGAGGACCTCGTTTCAAAAAAATACGCCGCCTGGGGGCTTTACCAGGACTAACTAATAAAAGGCCTAAAGCCGGGAGTGATCTTAGAAACCAATCGCGTTCCGGCAAAAAATCTCAATATCGTATTCGCCTAGAAGAAAAACAAAAATTGCGTTTTCATTATGGTCTTACAGAACGACAATTACTTAAATACGTTCATATCGCCGGAAAAGCCAAGGGGTCAACAGGTCAAGTTTTACTACAATTACTTGAAATGCGTTTGGATAACATCCTTTTTCGATTGGGTATGGCTTCAACTATTCCTGCAGCCCGCCAATTAGTTAACCATAGACATATTTTAGTGAATGGGCGCATAGTAGATATACCAAGTTATCGCTGCAAACCCCGAGATATTATTATGGCGAAGGATGAACAAAAATCCAGAACTCTAATTCAAAATTCTCTCAATTTTTCCCCTCAGGCGGAAGTGCCAAACCATTTGACTCTTCACCCAGTCCAATATAAAGGACTGGTCAATCAAATAATAGATAGTAAATGGGTCAGTTTGAAAATAAATGAATTGCTAGTCGTAGAGTATTATTCTCGTCAAACTTAATTAAACCTAAACTCAAATAAAATAGCAGAGGTTCGGGCAATTTTATTCCCTTTTATCAAATTAAATTAACCTAAGGTTAAGTAAGAAAAATACGGGTTTGATTCTGATTTTATCTCATTTATGTATCATAGCCCGAGGGGTTATTTTCATATTCTTTCCGGTATTCTTCCTAGTCGCGGAATTAGGAATAGAAAATCTATATCAATGAAAGGTTTAACTGGTGGAATAAAGGTCTCCATTGCTATTTGATCCGGTATTTTTAATAAATAAGAAAATGGATCTATTAAGTGAAGGTGCGGAAAGAGAGGGATTCGAACCCTCGGTAAACAAAAGCCTACATAGCAGTTCCAATGCTACGCCTTGAACCGCTCGGCCATCTCTCCTACATAATGATTATGAATCAAAAACCAAGTGAATAATGAGTTCTTCATATTTCATTCTAGATTATTGGATAAGTATGACCAATCCATTTTAACTATATATTACAAAATATTACAAATAAAAATAGAAAATTTTTCATCAAAGTAAAGAAAGATCTTTCGAGGCCCCAAGACAATTCTTTTTTACGAAAATGTTTTATTTGTAATTTTGAAAATGAAAAGGGGGTTTATATTTGCAAAAACGACTCCTACTAGAAATTCGATTCGAATCGATTAAATCAATGAATTAGAACGAATCAACTGATTAATAGGTCTAGATTTTTTAGACTAGGGTTAATGGATACCTTTCTATTAGAATTCTATATAGACTACGATTCCATACCTTACAAATTCTCAAATTTCTTTCCGACTTTAGAATTCTCAACAACAAACCCCTTCCCTCACCCCTCTATTCTAGATTGATAAAACATTTTGTATAGTGGATTGTATACCTGCTATGTACATAACATAAAAAAGAGGTGGTTATTCTATTTTCATCATAGAATGATTTTTTCCTCTTTGTATCATAATTCAATACAAATTTCTCGAGTTATTTGAATCTGTAATTTCAACGAAATCGGAATAGTTCGCTTCGTTGGTATACTACTACATTAGGATGAAATCGAACCGGGTTGGACTATTTCTTATTGATTCCTATAAAAAAGGAACAATTGGAATAAAAAGCCCATAATCTTTTTTTTTTCAAATCAATCTATTTTTATGTTATTTCGTACTGTACAATTCTTTTCTTTGTGGGATCATTTTCCCCCGAGAGGGAATGAGAAGAATTATAAAATGGATTGCTAGCTATGCCTAGATCGCGGATAAATGGAAATTTTATTGATAAGACCTTTTCAATTGTAGCCAATATCTTATTGCAAATAATTCCGACAACTTCAGGAGAAAAGGAGGCATTTACCTATTACAGAGATGGTGTGATTTGATTCTTTTTTTTTTTTTTATTTCTCTTGGTCTTACGAGAAAGACACGTGATTCGGAAAAATTTTTGAAATAAATCTACGCTTGTTGAAGGTGAAGTTTGCAAATAGAACAATTCCTTCTGTCGTGTATCCTCGATTAATGCAACCTCAGATGCTATGTTTCAATCTTAGATTCTAGTATTGAACGAAAGGTTATATCTAGAGGTTCTGTATTATGGGGCAATCCTACTCCACTACACTAGTACCAACAGACAGCATAAGGGAAGAAGCACTACACCTAGGAATCAACAACACGAAAACCTTGTTAGAAATGACCCCTTTCCTTATTGGGCTCGGGACTAAAAGAATGGTTGGGACAACAAACATCCATCTCGTTCGTACTTTGGATATCAATATAACCATCGAAGGTTGTTTGAAGTGACTAATTCCTGGAAATTAGGAGGCGTTGAAAACAAAGAAATTGCTCGAGTTCTCATTTCTATCTAGTTATCTAGTCTCAACACCCTTGATATTAAGAAAAGATCTCTTGCAGGAAGGTTGGCTAGAGATTTCTTGTAAAAACACTAGCCCTGCTCAGTCTATAATGAGAATATTTTCATCTTTTTGATTTCATGTATATTCTCCTTATGCACATAAGGGAGGAGCCGTATGAGGTGAAAATCTCACGTACGGTTTTGGAACGGAGATTCTTTGAATTGAATGGCGACCGTAACGGATGTCAGCTCAATCCGAAGGAAATTATGCAGAAGCTTTACAGAATTATTATGAAGCTATGCGACTAGAAATTGATCCTTATGATCGAAGTTATATACTCTATAATATAGGTCTTATCCATACAAGTAATGGAGAACATACGAAAGCTTTGGAATATTATTTTCGAGCACTAGAACGAAATCCATTCTTACCACAAGCTTTTAATAATATGGCCGTGATCTGCCATTACGTGCGACTATCTTCACTATAGAAGTAAAAAAAGAAAAACAAAAAAAGGCTTTCTACATATACATCGTCTAAAACAACGATTTTTATCAGCTGTAGCAAAGAAAAAAAAACTTTATATTCATAAAAGTTGAAATATGAAGAAAATAAATAGATATACCTAGCTACTTTTTCTATGGATAAAAAAAAGAATCTAATTGGTAGGGGAAGCACCGT